TAATGGTTTCGGTACCTGCGGGATTATTAACAGTGCCTTTTTTAGAAAATGTTAATAAATTCCAAAATCCGTTTCGCCGTCCAGTAGCGACAACCGTCTTTTTGATTGGTACTGCAGTTGCCCTTTGGTTGGGCATTGGTGCAACATTACCTATTGATAAATCCCTAACTTTAGGTCTCTTTTAATTTGATTCAATTATGAAATAACACAACATATGTATCTAGGGAATAGTCGCTTCAACGTGAATTCTCCCTAGATACATCTATTCAAGAAAATTTTTAATTTATTTTGAATATATGAATTGTGCTACAGATTCAAATATTATATCTTAATTTAATTATCTTAATTAAACCCAATAGATTTAAAATTTCTTTTTTGGTAAAAAAATTGCGAAATGTTTTTCTAGAACGGTCGAAATTTCTTTTACATCTCCTAGACGAAAATGTTCAATTTGCATAAGATCTTCTTGACTCTTATTCATAAGGTCCAATAATTTATATATATTGGACCTTATAAGGCAATTATAAACTCTAGGAGACAATTCGGATTGATCAATAAAAATGGATTTCAATGCTATTTTGTTTTTTTGGACTTTATCCAATTTATCGTGAAAAGTGAAGGGGGATAAAGGAACCATATGTTGATTGTCCTCTAAAGGCAAGTTTTCTTCGTCCTTATATAAAAAGGGAATAAATAAATCAATTAAATTACGGGAGGCTTCATGAAGTGCTTCTTTCGGAGTTAAACTGCCGTTTGTCCATATTTCGAGAAACAGTATCTCTTGTTTTTCATTCCCATTTTCATAGGAATGAATACTATGATTCACATTTCGAACAGGCATGAATACAGCATCTATAGGATAACTTCCGTCTTGAAAGTTATGTGGCATCTTTATAAAATATCCGCGATCTCTCTCAATTTCTAATCCAATATGCAAATTAATTGGTTCTGTTAATCTAGCTATATGTTGTGTATTGTCGACAATTTCTACAGAAGGCGGTAAGATGATATCTCGAGCAGTTACATATCCAGGCCCCCCAACACAAATAGACGCGTCACAAGTTCCATATAGATTACTTCTTAATACAATTTCTTTCAAATTCATTATAATTTCGTGGACCGATTCTTGAATACCCGTTAGAGTAGAATATTCGTGGAAGATATTCTCGGATTTTACACGTGTGATACATGTTCCTTCTATTTCTCCAAGCAAAGCTCTTCGCATCGCAATGCCTATTGTGTCGGCTTGTCCTTTCATAAGCGGAGATAGAATAAATCGACCATAATAAAGGCGTTTACTGTCTATTTTTAATTCAACACACTTCCACTGCAGTGTCCGAGTAGATACTGTTACTTTCTCTCGAACCATAGTAATAATATTTTTTTTGATTGAATTATTTATTTCTCTTGTTTCTCTTGAAATAGATTCATTTTTTATTTCTACACACGTCTTTTTTTCGGAGGTCTACAGCCATTATGTGGTATAGGGGTTACATCCCGCACAAAAGTTAATAGGATACCACTTCTACGAATAGCTCGTAATGCGGCGTCTCTTCCGAGACCGGGGCCTTTTATCACGACTTCTGCTCGTTGCATACCTTGGATCTACTACTGTACTAATTGCACTAATAGCGTTTGCTGCTGCAGTTTGAGCGGCAAAGGGTGTTCCTCTTCTCGTCTCCTTGAATCTACAAGTACCGGCCGAGGACCAGGAAATCACCCGGACCTCGTACATCTGTAACTGGGACAATGGTATTATTAAAACTTGCTTGAACATGAATATGAATAACTCCCTTTGGTATTTTATGTGCACCAATACGTGCATTTCTACGTAAACTAGTTCTCGGCATAGCTTTTGCCATATTCTATCATCTCATAAATATGAGTCAGAAATATATGGATATATCCATTTCATATCAAAATAGATTCTTTATCTGTACGCTGAACTCTTTAGTCAATCTGATTATCCCCTTATCCTTGTCTTTGTTTATGTCTCGGGTTGGGACAAATTACTCTAATGCGCCCCTGTCTACGGATTAGTCGACATTTTTCACAAATTTTACGAACAGAAGCTCTTATTTTCATATTTGTCATTCCTTATCTTAATTCTGAATCTACTTCTTGGTAGAAAATAAGTTTCTTGAAATTTTGAATCTCAAATAATATTGAATAAAAATCATCTAATCTTTCGAATCCTTGTTTCGGAGTCGATAAATTATCCGTCCTCTGGTTGAATCATAACGACTTACTTCAATTTTGACTTTATCTCCGGGTAGTATCCGTATAAAACTGCGCCGGATCTTTCCCGAAACATAACCTAGAATGAGATCCTCATTATCTAACCGAACCCGGAACATGCCATTGGGAAGCGATTCAGTAATTAAACCTTCATGAATCCATTTTTGTTCTTTCATTCCAGGTAAAGCCCCCTTGAGGTATCAACTAATGGAGGAGAAACGATATTAAATAACTCATCCCCCTTTCTTTTTTTTTTCAAATAGGAAGAGGTTTCAGATTTCATTTGAATATTAAATGGATTACCTACCATATATAACATAAAATTTCTCCGCCAATTCCTTCTAGTCGAGCCTCCCGATCTGTCATTATACCCCGAGAAGTGGAAATAATTACAATCCCCATTCCACCTAAAATTCTAGGAATTCGTTGAGAGTTAGAATAGATTCGTAGGCCTGGTCGGCTGATCCGTTTTAAATTTAACAAGTTTCTATAAGGCGTTTTCCTATTCCTGCTATGTCGCAGGGTTAAAACCAAAAAATTTTGGTTTTTTTCTCGATGTTTTCTGACGTTTTCGATAAAACCTTCTCGGAAAAGTATTTTAACAATATTTTTGGAAATATTAGTAGATACTATGCGAACAACTGTTTTTCTATCCATATCAGCATTTCGTATAGAGGTTATTATCTCAGCAATAGTGTCTCTACCCATGATGAACTAAAACTTGTGGCGTACAAAAATTGGATATAATTAACATGTTTTTCTTTTTTTATGAATATAAATTTTTCAAGGTATATGCGCGAAACACAAGCTACGAATTAATCCAGTTCTTAATCTGTTCCCCTTTCCCTTCAAATCCAAATACCCCAAAAATTCAGATCTCCTTTTTTATAATACTTCGGGAGCTAATGAAACTATTTTAGTAAAATTTAATTGCCTCAATTCGCGGGGGATTGCCCCAAAAATTCTAGTTCCTTTTGGATTTCCTTCTTGATCAATCACAACTGCAGCATTGTCATCATATCGTATTATCATACCGCTGTCACGTTTAAGTTCTTTACAGGTACGAACAATTACAGCTCTGACTACTTCTGATTTTTTTAGGGGCATATTTGGTACTGCTTCTTTGATCACAGCAACAATAGTATCACCAATATGAGCATATCGGCGATTACTAGCTCCTATAATTCGAATACACATCAATTTCCGAGCCCCGCTGTTATCCGCTACATTTAAATGGGTTTGAGGTTGAATCATATAAATTTTTGAATCTATTCTTCCAATGCAAAGAATGAAGAAAATAAAAGAAATATTGCTTGTCTAAGTTTAAAAAAGAAATAGGTGATTTTGTTTCTTCCCCAAGACTCATTTCTATACGTTCTACATTTTTATCCCAAAATAATTATCCCGAAATAATAAATTGAGTTCGTATAGGCATTTTGGATGCTGCTATTAAAATAGCCCTTTTAGCTATATTTTCGGTTACTCCACCCATTTCATATAGTATTCGCCCCGGTTTAACAACAGCTACCCAATATTCAGGGGATCCTTTCCCTGAACCCATACGTGTTTCGGCAGGTCTTATTGTAACTGGTTTGTCTGGAAAGAGACGGACCCATATTTTTCCACCACGGCGTGCATTTCGTGTCATTGCCCGGCGACCTGCTTCAATTTGTCTCGATGTGATCCAAGCGGGTTCAAGTGCCTGAAGAGCATATTTACCAAAACAAATATGATTACCTCGATAAGAAATTCCCTTCATCCTTCCTCTGTGCTGTTTGCGGAATTTAGTTCTTTTGGGGTTATAGTTGATGGTTTTTTTGGAATTCCATCTCTACTACAGAGTTGGACGTGAGAGTTTCTTCTCATCCAGCTCCTCGCGAATAAAAGTATTCAAAATAGAATTTCAATTTATTTGAATAGCTGTTAGAACATTTTTCTAAAAATTTTTATTTTTTTCTAACGTCCTAATAAATCTTTATTGTCTTTTGTCCTTTAGCCGAGTTTAACAATTCAAAAAATAAGGTTTTCGCGGGCGAATATTTACTCCTGCACTCTCTATTTGAGTCCTAGCACTTCTTCGTCACTTTTCCGAATAGATTAATAGGTTTCTGGTTCATTTCGCCATCCTAACTAGTGAATTATTAAGATTCATTTTTTTAATAAAATATTTTGCATTCACAGGTTCTTTCGTTTCCACCACTTCGTACTAAATGATTAGGTCAGAATTCTACAATGGAGCTCATAATCCAATTTATTCTTGAGTAAACTTTGTTAGTCTTTATTGACTCGAAGCTCTTGAGTTTTTTTTTCTTTTCTTCTATAAGATAAGAAATAAATTCATGAAATATTTCATTATATATGAATCAATTAGTATTGAATGAATCAATTAGTATTGATGCTTTATTACACTGTCTTTTATGAGATGACTCGTAGACCTTCCATATAGGAATTCTATATCATTGATGTTATTTTTCTCTCTTTCTCTCATCCTTCCATTTATTCGCACCTTTCTTCTGTAATTTTGCTTTAAATTTTAATATTAAAAGTTAAAGTTTAATTATTTCAGTTGCTACAAAGATATGACTGATTTAACATATCTTGACTGGTTCTTTAGATCCAGATAATATGAAGTAATGAATTGGTTTTCATACTATCGGGCCGGTTTTTTGTAACCCTAACCCTAAAAAAGAAAAAAAAAACCAACGACTCACACACTAAGCATAGCAATTATTTATATCAAAAGGTCAATTGAATTTTTATTC